ACCATTCGAGCTAAAATTGATTATTGTTCCTATACAGTTCGAACTATCTATGGGGTCTTGGGTATCAAAATTTGGATATTTATAGACGAAGAATAAGAAACCTTTACTTGTCTTTCCCTTCTATCCATTGATAATAGAAACTCGTTCATTCTTTTTCTGGTGAATCAAAATGAGCGATTCTAATTCTTAATTCTATAGGGTTGAATAAAAATTCAATTGACCATTTGATATAATTGCTATGCTTAGTGTGTGACTCGTTGGTTTTTTAGGGTTAGGATTAAAAAAGGACCAGCCCCATAGTATGAACTAATAACCAACTCATCACTTCGTATTATCTGGATATAAAGAACCAGTCAAGATATGATAAATCAGTCATATCTTTGTAGCAACTGAAATTTTTTTTGCATAAACTTTAATTAGAAGTTGTAAAACAAAATGAAAGAAGTAAAGGTGTGGATAAATGGAAGGATGAGAGAAAGAGAGAAAAAGAATATCAATGATATAGAATTCCAATATGTAAGGTCTACGAATCATCTCATAAAAGACAGTGTAATAAAGCATCAATACTCATTGATTCATCCATAATTAAATATTAAATGAATCAAGAAAAAAATAAAGAGCTTGGAGCCAATAAAGACTAAGAAGATTGACTCAGGAACAAATTGGATTATGAGCTCCATTGTAGAATTCGGACCTAATCATTAAGTACGAAGCGATGGGAACGATGGAACCTGTGCATGCAAAAGATTTTATTGAAAAAATGAATCTTAATGATTCACTAGTCGGGATGGCGAAATGAACCGGAGATTAATTCATCTATTGGGAGAAGTCACGAACGAACCCTACAAATGAAATAGAGATTGAAAGAGTAAATATTCGCCCGCGAAAACTTTTTTTTTTTTTTAGTTGCTAAAAGGACAAAACAAAATAAAGATTTTTTAGAACGTTCTAAAAAAAAACGATTTTTTACAAAAAATGTTAATCATTTCGTTTTTAATCCTTTTATTCGTGAGGAGCTGGATGAGAAGAAACTCTCACGTCCGGTTCTGTAGTAGAGATGGAATTGTGAAACAACCATCAACTATAACCCCAAAAGAACTAGATTCCGTAAACAACATAGAGGAAGAATGAAGGGAATATCTTATCGAGGTAATCATATTTGTTTCGGTAAATATGCTCTTCAGGCACTTGAACCTGCTTGGATCACATCTAGACAAATCGAAGCAGGTCGACGAGCAATGACACGAAATGCACGCCGTGGTGGAAAAATATGGGTCCGTATATTTCCAGACAAACCGGTTACAGTAAGACCCGCTGAAACACGTATGGGTTCGGGAAAGGGATCCCCTGAATATTGGGTAGCTGTTGTTAAACCAGGTCGAATACTATATGAAATGGGTGGAGTAACCGAAAATATAGCTAGAAGGGCTATTTCAATAGCAGCATCCAAAATGCCTATACGAACTCAATTCATTATTTCAGGATAAAAATGTAGAATGAATCTTGGGGGTGAAAGTTTCTTTTTTTGGACAAAAAATATTCCTTTTTTTCTTCATCCTTTGCATTGGAAGAATAGACTAAAAAATTGATATGATTCAACCTCAGACCCATTTAAATGTAGCAGATAACAGCGGGGCTCGAGAATTGATGTGTATTCGAATCATAGGAGCTAGCAATCGTCGATATGCTCATATTGGTGACGTTATTGTTGCTGTGATCAAAGAAGCAGTACCAAATATGCCCCTAGAAAAATCAGAAGTAGTCAGAGCTGTAATTGTTCGTACCTGTAAAGAACTTAAACGTGACAGCGGTATGATAATACGATATGATGACAATGCTGCAGTTGTGATTGATCAAGAAGGAAATCCAAAAGGAACTAGAATTTTTGGTGCGATCCCCCGGGAATTGAGACAATTAAATTTTACTAAAATAGTTTCATTAGCTCCCGAGGTATTATAAAATGAGATCACTGATATGTTTATAGTGGGTATTTGAAAGAAATAGATTAAGAACTAGATTAATTAGTAGATTGTGTCTCACGCATATACCTTTAATAATTCATATTCATAAAACAAATAAGAAAAAAAAAAAAAAGAAAAACATGTTGATTATATCCAAATTTGGGGCACCCATAATTTTAGTTCACCATGGGTAGGGACACTATTGCTGAGATAATAACCTCTATACGAAATGCTGATATGGATAGAAAAAGAGTGGTTCGCATCGCATCTACTAATATTACCGAAAATCTTGTTAAAATACTTTTCCGAGAAGGTTTTATTGAAAACGTTAGAAAACATCGAGAAAAAAACAAATCTTTTTTGGTTTTAAACCTGCGGCATAGAAGGAATAGGAAAAGACTCTATAGAAATTTTTTAAATTTAAAACGGATCAGTCGACCCGGTCTACGAATCTATTCTAACTCTCAACGAATTCCTAGAATTTTAGGGGGGATGGGGATTGTAATTCTTTCTACTTCTCGAGGTATAATGACAGACCGAGAGGCTCGACTCGAAGGAATCGGCGGAGAAATTTTGTGTTATATATGGTAATCCTTTTAATATCCAAATTGGATCCGAAACTTCTTCCTATTTCTAAAAAAAAGAAAAGGGACGAGTTGTCTAATATCGTTCCTCCTCCATTAGTTGATACTTCAAGGAGGCTTTACCTGGAATGAAAGAACAAAAATGGATTCATGAAGGTTTAATTACTGAATCGCTTCCCAATGGTATGTTCCGGGTTCGGTTAGATAATGAAGATCTGATCCTGGGTTATGTTTCAGGAAAGATCCGGCGTAGTTTTATACGGATACTGCCAGGAGATAGAGTCAAAATTGAAGTAAGTCGTTATGATTCAACCAGAGGACGTATAATTTATCGACTCCGCAACAAGGATTGGAAGGATTAGGTGGTTTTTATTCAATATGATTCGAGATGCAAAATTTCAAGAAACTTATTTTCTTCCAAGAAGTAGATTCAGAATTAAGATAAGGAATGACAAATATGAAAATAAGAGCTTCTGTTCGTAAAATTTGTGAAAAATGTCGCCTAATCCGTAGGCGGGGGCGCATTATAGTAATTTGTTCCAACCCGAGACATAAACAAAGACAAGGATAATTAGACTCACTAAAGGACTCGATGTACAAATAAGGAATCTGTTTTGACATGAAATGGATATATCCATATATCTCTGACTCATATTTATGAGATGATAAAATATGGCAAAAGCTATACCGAGAATTGGTTCACGTAGAAATGGACGTATTGGTTCACGTAAGAGTGCACGTAGAATACCAAAGGGGGTTATTCATGTTCAAGCAAGTTTCAATAATACCATTGTCACGGTTACAGATGTACGGGGTCGGGTGGTTTCTTGGTCCTCAGCGGGTACTTGTGGATTCAAGGGTACGAGAAGAGGGACACCCTTTGCCGCTCAAACTGCAGCAGCAAATGCTATTCGTACAGTAGTAGATCAAGGTATGCAACGAGCAGAAGTCATGATAAAAGGTCCCGGTCTCGGAAGAGACGCAGCATTACGAGCTATTCGTAGAAGTGGTATACTATTAACTTTCGTACGGGATGTAACCCCTATGCCACATAATGGTTGCAGACCCCCGAAAAAAAGACGTGTGTAGAAATGAACATTGAAGAAATTTCAAGAGAAACAAGAGAAATAAATGATTCAATCAAATCAAATAATATTACTATGGTTCGAGAGAAAGTAACAGTATCTACTCGGACACTACAGTGGAAGTGTGTTGAATCAAGAGAAGACAGTAAACGTCTTTATTATGGACGCTTTATTCTGTCTCCACTTATGAAAGGTCAAGCCGACACAATAGGCATTGCGATGCGAAGAGCTTTACTTGGAGAAATAGAAGGAACATGTATCACACGTGTAAAATCTGAGAACGTCCCACATGAATATTCTACCATAGCGGGTATTCAAGAATCGGTCCATGAAATTTTAATGAATTTAAAAGAAATTGTATTGAGAAGTAATCTATATGGAACTTGTGACGCGTCTATTTGTGTCAGAGGTCCAGGATATGTAACTGCTCAAGATATCATCTTACCACCTTATGTAGAAATCGTTGATAATACACAACATATAGCTAGCTTGACAGAACCAATTGATTTGTGTATTGGATTACAAATCAAGAGAAATCGCGGATATCTTATCAAAATGCCACATAACTTTCAAGATGGAAGTTATCCTATAGATGCTGTATTCATGCCTGTTCGAAATGCGAATCATAGTATTCATTCTTATCGGAATGGGAATGAAACACAAGAGATACTCTTTCTCGAAATATGGACAAATGGGAGTTTAACTCCGAAAGAAGCACTTCATGAAGCCTGCCGGAATTTGATTGATTTATTTATTCCCTTTTTACATAAGGAAGAAGAAAACTTACCTTTAGAGGACAATCAACACACGGTTCCTTTATCCCCTCTTACCTTTCACGAGAAATTGGATAAACTCAGAAAAAACCAAAAAAAAATAGTATTGAAATCGATTTTTATTGACCAATCAGAATTCTCTCCCAGGGTCTATAATTGCCTCAAAAGGTCCAATATATATACATTATTGGACCTTTTGAATAACAGTCCGGAAGATCTCATGAAAATTGAACATTTGCGCCTAGAAGATATAAAACAGATATTTGTCATTCTAGAAAAACATTTCGCAATTGATTTACCAAAAAAGAAGTTTTAAATCTATTGGATTTTTTTTCGCCTTTTTTTTTCATGAAGATGAAAATAGGTTTTGAATCTTTAGCACAATTCATATATTCGAAAGAAATTCAGAATTGAATAGATGTATCTAGGGAGAATTCGCTTGAAAGCGACTATTCCCTAGATACACACGTCGTGTTATTTCACAATTGAATCAAATTAAAAAAGACCTAAAGTTAGGGATTTATCAATAGGTAATGTTGCACCAATACCCAACCAAAGAGCGACTGCAGTACCAATCAAAAAGACGGTTGTCGCTAC